GTACCACAGAAGGCGTGAGTCGCACACTGAAAACAAAACCCATAAAGTCAATGGGATGGTTTGATAATCGATTAATATGGATTCTTCTTGGTTGAGACCATACAGAAAAATGACATTGCCAGAAATGGACAAGGTAATATTTCCATTTAGTCATGAGAAGAGATGTACCTTTTGATTTTGAAGCCAGAATCCATTTTCCTTGATACCTAACATAATGCAGAAAAGGATGCTTAAAGAACCATAGGATACCTTTAAAATGCTTAGTAAAAACTTTTTGAAGATAGTCTATCTTTCCGTAGAAATAGACTCGTGTAAAAAGGGCTCCGGAAGATATTGATCGTAAATGAAAGGATTGGTTGCGGAGAAAAACGAAGATGGATTGATATTCATACGCATGGGAATTATATAGGAAGAAGAATAATCTTTTATTCCTTTTTAAAAAATTGGAAACAGATTTTTTAGTAAGAAGACTATTACAATTGCGATACTCATAAAGAAAGACTCGCAATAAATGCAAACAAGAGGCATCTTTTACCCAGTAGCGAATACTTTGAACCAAGATTTCCAGATGGGCGGGGTAAGGGATCAATATATCTAACACATAATTTAAATGTGAAAGTTGGTTCTCTAAAAAAGGAAATATTGAGTGGATTGATCGTAAATTTTGAAATTTTTTGAGTTCTGTTCCTTCTAGGAACATTTGGAATTGCATAGAAAATGGAATTTCCACAATGACTGCAAATCCCTCTGAGATCAGGTGAGAATACAAATTTTTCTTGTGTCCAAGAAATTCATTATTTTGGTTAGAATCATTAAGAGAAAGACTCAAATAATTCTGTTGATGCATTCGAGTAACTAAACGTTTCACAGTTAGTAAACTGTATTTTGGGTCATAACCTCTATTTTCCAACAAAATAGACCTATTAAAATCAAAATCATGATCATGTACAAATGCATAAATATATTCCTGAAAAATAAGTGGATATAAAAAATTGTCTTGCGAAGATCTAAATAGATCTAAATATCCTTGGAATTCTTCCATAAAAAACAAAAAAGAGCCGAAACGAAAGTAAAAGTAGAGGGTTTCTTAGGTTATCAAATGATACATAGTGCGATACAGTCAAAACAAGGTATTTTAGTAAGAACTAATAGAAGTGAGAACTAATAGATACCTCGGAGACAAATAAACTTATCAACGGACTCTCTATCTTTTTTCCATCTAACTGGTCTTTCTTTATAGGCTAAGAAGATGGTTAGAAATCCTTTATTTTTTCAACCCAATCGCTCTTTTGATTTTGGAAAAAGTATCCTTATCAATATACTGTTTCTTCTACACATTCATCTCCACTCAAAAATGGGAATGGCTAATAGTTAGGATTCACTAAAAAAAAAATGGATAATCCACTCTCAAGAAAAAACCTTCCCGTATCAGTCACTAATCGATTTTTAACATTTAATTAGGACGGGTAATCATTCCAATTAAGAACAGAAGCTCGTTGCTTTTTTTCCTATAATTAGAACCATAGGGCTCGATCCATGTATTCAATCAACCCAACTTTGGATTAATTTCGCGTCGTTCCAAGGATTCAAACAAAGTTTTGTACCGATTTCCTAAGAACGAAACAGTCTCATAATTATCCATTGATACGACATGCTCTTTTTTCCAGTCATTCCTTTCAGGATCAGTCGTGGTCTTACAAACTCTACCGATGGTGTGGACAAATCCTTGCTTCATCCAAATGTGTAAAAGATCCTAGCCGCACTTAAAAGCCGAATACTCTACCGTTGAGTTAGCAACCCAAACAAGGTATATAGATACAGTCGGAATCAAACAAAAGAAATTGTACAAAACAAGCAAAACATAGAATTAACAAAAATAGAAAAAATTGGGAATCACTTAGAAAAACAAAGGAAGGGGCTGAAATGAAACTACAAGAAATTTTCAAATAAAAGAGATTCTAGACCCCCATCCCTCAACCAACTCTTAGATATTCTGTTTCAATATTCTTAGCTCTTAGCTATTTATATTCTATCCATATTCTAACTATTTCGTTCGAATATTCTAATAATCGAGTATTATTATTCTAATATCTAATAAAAATCCAATTTCGAAAAAATGAAATCGAAAATTTTAGGAATACTTAGAATCGTTAAAGTTAGAACGAGATAATATTAACCATTTTTTTTTTTCAAAAATTTGGTTTTGTCTCACAGAAAATGCAAGGAATTCTTGAATTCAATAAAGTAAAAAACGAAACCTATGTATTAGATTGGACATAGGACCACATATTTAGATAAAAGTATTAAAAAAAAATATATAGATCTATTTGCCATTGAATTATATTCGTTCATTACACTCTTGTCAATATGTATGTTAAAAAAAGCAAATGCAAAAGAATGAAAAAAAAAAAGTCAGAAAATCCATTTTTGATTTCAAAAAATCAAAGAAATTCAAAATGAAATCCAAATTTCAAATCAAGAAATTAAATGAAAAAAAAAAGAATATATATTATTTATACTTGGAATATCTAATTTCTATTTAAATATAGAAATTGTAGGAAATTCGAAAATCTAATAAGCCTAAAAAATAGATTTTATATAAATAGAAAATCTAAGTGTATAAAGTCTAATATAATAAAAGAGCTTGTGTTGGATTGGCACTATCTAACTAAACTGCATGGGTACTTAAGGGGATGTAGCTATAATAAAAAAAAGATCAATAAATATCCACCAAATAAACAAATAAATAAACTAAGCAAGCTTGATTCTTTCTTTTTTTTTTTTTTAGTAGAGTTACAAAGAAAACCTTCCTATGAAGGGGATGTAAAAATTTGCTATATTCTATATTACTAGATCCAACTCATTTATTGACTTGGTCAATATAAATTTCTTCATTTGTTGACTTGATATACATGTTAGATTTATAACATGACTTAGAATCATTCATTATAACAAGAGTATCCTATGGAAACAATAAGAAAACTATGGGAACAATAAGAAAAAGGTCGGAATAGAGTAAGAGGAGGTGGGAATAAGAAGGAGAAGTATTATAACAAACCAGATATGAATCACCTAAATCTCTTTTTGAATTTAATTAACTTCTTTTTTTTTTTATTGAATTTTCTTGAATTTGGCTTGGTTAGTCATTAAGACAAAGTTCTTTAAAAACCTCTGCCTTTTTTAAAATATCATAAACAGTTCTAGTAGGTTGAGCACCCTTTTCAAGAAAATATAGAATAACCGGAACATTTAAATAAGTTTGATTCTTTATCGGATCATAAAAACCCACTTTCCGAAGATCTCTTCCTTCTCTTCGGGACCGAACATCAATTGCAACGATTCGATAAACGGCTCATTGGGATAGATTATATAAATAATACCCCCCTAGAAACGTATAAGAGGTTTTCTCCTCGTACGGCTCGAGAAAAATGATTTCTTTTCTTTTTTTTTTTTTATGTATATAAAATTCGAATGAAAAATAGATCCAGAAAATCATAAAAAAAATTCGACTAGGAATTTAGTCCCCTTTAGATTCTTATTTTTTTTTAAACCCATTTATACTCAGAACTCAAGTTGAATAATTCTCAAATAGCTCAAAAGAAAATCCTTTGGAATTTTTTTATTGAGTCGTCTCTAACCCCTTTTTGTCTGACTTATTTAGACTTTACTGGAATTCTTCATTCCAATCCAGTCCTTGATATAATTGACAATAGAAAAGGTCTTACCTTGTTTCGGAATCTTTTATCTTTTCTTTGAATCATTAGGTTTATATATTACTTCGTTGATCTCTAATCCTTTCAAAATGGTAGCAACATACCCCTTTTGTGATTCTTTATCAAACAAAAGAATCATACAAAAGGTTGATTCTCGCCCAATCTACTTTTTATCGAAAAGTTTTTCTTTTTCTCAATTGCAAGAAATTTTCCTTTTTGTTTTGAGTGAAAACTTGATGAGATTGAAGCCTTTCAGTTTCTCTAGCAAAGATATACTTACGAAGTTGTTCTAACTTATTGATTGATATTAACCCTAGATTCTTGCTCTTAAAAAAGAAATTAAGACTTTCTACTCGAGCTCCATTATGTACTATTTTTTTGATTTGAAAATGAAACAAACCCAATAAAAAATGTGGGTTCTAGTAGAATAGAACAGGGAATGTCGAGCCAAGAGCACTCTTTTTCTTGGAAAAAAATGATGGATATAAGAATCCACACCAGATCGTGTCCTTCAAGCCACACGTTGCTTTCTACCACATCGTTTCAAACGAAGTTTTACCATAACAAACACTCCTCTAAGCGGTGTGCAATTGATTCAATTATGGAATCATGAATAGTCATTGGTTGAATCTGTATAAAGCTATACTCTACTTATACGTATTCTATACTATATATCTATAATATCTCTATTATAGAATATCAAAATTTTCTTTAATCCTGAATCTTTACTCTATAATTATAGATTTGTTAAAATAAACATATTCTATATGATATGAAGGAATTTTTTTTTTTCATTTTTTTTTTCTTTATATTTCTCTAAGTGAATAGTAAGTGAATTGAATAAGAATATAAAGAAATTCTCTTTTGTTTTTTTTCTTTTCTCGGACTCAACCATTAATGATTTCAAATAAAACCGATAAATATATCGAAATCATAGCTTCAAAAGAAATCCAATTTCATTTTCACAAAAATGGAAAATGCTATTCAGATCAAAAATTTTATTGATAGGAATCTTTCGTCATTTTATCCATTACGTATTTTTTTTTTAACACGTTGAGTTATTTTTCTGTAATTTTTCCATAAAGTATAAAGTAAGGTGACTAGAATGGTTGAAAGAAAAGATTCAACCATTGCATATACACTTAATTCATTAGATTAGAAAGAACAAAATCTCAAATAGCTAAAAATGCAGTTCAAAAAGCATCTATTATGTATGTAACTTGATTATTTGTTAATAATATTCGACATGAGATTTGTACAGATATGGAAATTAACATCTTCTATTCTTATTGTTGATTAACTCACTCCTGATTCTACGGGGATGGGGTGTTAGGAACAAAAAAAAGATTTCTTTTGATTTTATTTTTAGAATCTATTTTGCTTAAGTATAAAATGAAACAGATCTAGGTGAAATACTAGTTCTTTTTACTCTTACCGCAATATCATTTTAGTACCGCAATACAGTTTTAGCCTTAGCTTAGCATAGGGCCTTAATCCCATTGATTGAATGAAATTTGTTGAGTCCTACTATTCTTTTCTTGTTTCGAATTCCTAAATACCCAAGAATTCTTAATTCATAATTGAACTACCCAATGAAGGGGTATATGATGAAAGGTCCAGCTAACTTTATATAATTTGAACTCGCGTCAGTTTGTGAAAAGTATAAGATAGGATTCAGAAACGAATCATTAAAAATACGAAAGGATAAGAAAATTCTATCCAATATTAGACTACACCTTATTTTACAAACAAAGAAAAAAAGAATCTTGTTTTTCTAATTTTTGTATGAAAAAATACGGATGCTCTGGGACGGAAGGATTCGAACCTCCGAATAGCGGGACCAAAACCCGTTGCCTTACCACTTGGCCACGCCCCAATAAAATCTAGTTTCTATATAACTAAACACTAATATTGTTAGTTATTGTTCGTCAATTCCAGTACAAAAATACATTAGATTGTTATTAGGATTTTCACACATGTAGTATAGAATTAAACGGAATTTCTTGATCATTCCATCTAATTCAATTAAGATAATGTATGAAAGTATGATTTCTTCTATTCTCTTTGGAGAATGGAAGGATTTTTGATTGAGTAAGTTCAAAAAAAAGAAGGATTTTTGATCTATTTTGCTTTCTTTCCCTTATCTTATATCAATAACTCAATCAAAATGCAATTATCTTCAAGAAAAAATAAATGTCTGCTATGCTTAATATCTTTAGTTTGATCTGTATCTTCCTTAATTCTGCCCTTTTTTCGAGTCATTTTTTATTCGCCAAATTACCCGAGGCCTACGCTTTTTTAAGTCCAATCATAGATTTTATGCCAGTCATACCTCTACTCTTTTTTCTCTTAGCCTTTGTTTGGCAAGCTGCTGTAAGTTTTCGATGAGATTTTCAGTCTTGTCCTAAAAAAAAAAGAAAAGAGTTATTCGAGAAACAAAATTCGAATATAATAGATCAGATAAGTCTTATAGCATGAACTCTCGATTCAAATACATAAAGTGTTGGATAGCCTTAACAATTTTGAATCACTTCGTTTCTCGTTCTAACAATTTTTACGTGAAAGACCTTGTAGGATCTTTCACAATAGAGAATTTGGCTATAGTAAAGAGTTGTTTGATACTAGAAAAGTCTTCCCAACTGCATTTCTAAAAAGAATCTTCGATTTAGAGAACCTACTTAAATTTTCGGTGTCAAAGTCAAAATAGGATGGATATATGGGAGAATCTATTCTCTTTTTTTTTTTTTTAATATCTTGGAGATTGTGTAATGCTTACTCTCAAACTCTTCGTTTACACAGTAGTGATATTCTTTGTTTCTCTCTTCATTTTTGGATTTCTATCCAATGATCCGGGGCGTAATCCTGGACGCGAAGAATAAAAGAAGAGTTTCCTTACTTGATTTTGGAAATTCTCTTAGGATTTTTTGATCTTTATTAAGTATGAAAAAGAATTGAGTTCAAAAAAAAATTTGAAATAAACTAGTAAGTAATCAACAAAAACGGAAAGAGAGGGATTCGAACCCTCGGTACGAATCACTCGTACAACGGATTAGCAATCCGACGCTTTCGTCCACTCAGCCATCTCTCCTTAAAAAAAAATAGTAACTCAAAACAAAAAAAAAATAGTAACTCAAAACAAATAATTACTAGAATTAGTATAGTTAGATTCCACATAAAATACAGATTGCCAATTTCGTCTTTAATATTATATTCATATTCTTTTTTCTATTTCTCTATTGTTTTTTTTTTTTTCGCATTTTGAAATTACATATCTTTCATATCTATGTTTATAAATTGCATATGATTTCTTATTCCGATTTCTAGTCATTTAATAATGAAATTTATATTTCATTCATTTTTTCTTTATTTTATAATAAATATATATTTTGATATATAATATTGAGTATGCTATAATATATATATTTATTATATATACAAATTATGTATACAAATTATACAAATCGATAGATACAAGATATACCAGGTTTTTCAAAATTTTAATCAATTAGATAATTCTAATTAATTAGTCAATTAGATAATTGTAATCAAATAGTCAAAATTCAATAAAAAAAATTCACTAGAATAGAATTCTTTTTTTTTTTTTTTTAAAAAGAAAGGCCTTTTTTATTACTACGGCCTGGCCTGGTCAATACCTCGCCAGGACCCTTTTTTTGGTTCACCTTTTTTGGTTCAACGGATCATAGATAAACTAATCTATCTAATTTTTTTATAACTCAAAAAAATACTAAAAAAAAAAAATGATTCTTTGTTATTGAAGCAAGAACAA